CGGCAATCCCTCTTCTTTCTTTTTTTTTTTTTTCTTTTTTATTTCACATTTATCAGCAATGGGGGAATTTTCATTTCTTTGACTAGTACTGAATTCGATTGATGGGAGATAGACATATGTGGATTAGGACAATTATTGGTAGCATCAGATTCAGGATTCCAAGAGATACCATACTGTACTGGGTATGGCTTTTTCGATTACTCCTGATCTGTCGAATAGAGTAGAGTACTGTATGTTTCCCGGAAGTACATATATAAATGGAATTTGCACGATATAAAATAACTTTAACATAGTTATTGTAATAGAATACTTTCAGGGATCGCTTTTTTATTAGGGGGGGGGTGCAATTTTTTTATTAAGGGGTTTCCTTGAAAGAACAAACTTTATTTATTTTTAGCTAAAAATAAATAAAATAGTTAATTTGATGGAATATTAGATTTTTTTATACCGAAACTTGTACTCGTCTTTATCATCCTTCTTTTGTTTTCCAAGAAGATTAGATTAGATCAATAAAAAAATAAGTTTCGAACTTCTTCCTTTTTTTTTATTTAGCTTCTATTGTTTTGTTTGTTGGGGGTTGTTTAGAATCAATGGTAAGTGTAAGGGCGGTTCAATGGTACTTCATCAGATGGTTGTACAAAGAGGGCGGTAGGTGATAGAAAAGAAAGAATGAAAAAGAATGCTAAATAAAAAAAAGGAATTATTATTATTGGTTGGATCAGGAATAAAATTTGGAGTTCGGTATGGATAAAAGATCTTCCTATGTTATACTATTCAATTCTTGACGATGAGTTGATTTGATAGTGCAGATATTGTTATTCATGATATTGATCTGATTCGATATCATCAAGATGTAATTCATCCCATTGAATTTACAAGCGAAAGATTTATTATCTCTATGGGATTAACTCCCGAGTTATTGCGAATTAAAGAAAAATGAAACAATGAGATTATGGAAGTAAATATTCTCGCATTTATTGCTACTGCACTGTTTATTCTAGTTCCTACCGCTTTTTTACTTATAATATACGTAAAAACAGTCAGCCAAGGTGATTAATTTGAATTAAACTTGACTTTTTAGTTCTTATCAATAATTGAAGAGAAGAAAGGGATTCAAATTTCGCGTCTTAAATGAAATGGGCAGACTAGAATTAGCCGTATTCTATGAAATACGATAGTATGGTAGAAAGAAATATCTGAATCTTTCTACCATACTATCTACTATTGTTATTGTAGTGGATATTTATTGTAGTGTATATAAGGTGTATTGTAATCCGGGTTAATTTAATAGAGATCAATCTACAATAACAATAGTATCGTCATATTCCTATATATTGGTATATATCGATATCAATTACATATTATATATAATGTATATAGTGCCCCCCCAATTCTATTTCTTTGCTTTATCCACTTTATCCATCTGTCTTGTATTTAATTTGTGTTGATTTCAATCAATTTGAAATAATTGAAAAGCGACTCGTACGATTCTAATTCCTGGATTGCTGATTATTTTCAATATGAATCCCGATCAAAAGAATCAAGGGCCTCTTCGATGGGTATAATAAAAGAAAATAAAGCAATCTTTTTATTAGCATTCCGACGAAGAAGTCATTGATCGATCAGTTGACATATGATCTATGGAAACTTCTTCGGATTTCAAAAAAGGGGGGGAAAGGATTAGTAAACCTCTTTTAACGTTTGAACAGTGAGTTCAATAAAACAAGTACAACATAAATAAAATTTCCAAAATATTAAAACAAACGGGAAGTGCGCAATATGTGACTCGCCCAAGACAATACAATATTTTAGTCTGTGTAGTATCTCGTTAGAGAACTACTATGTCTGTGTTGTTTCCGATAGAAAATGTGTATCTACGTAATGTAATAACAGAACTATTTTCTCTTTGAATAAAGGGAAACAAAAAAGTAAAATAAAAAAAGTGCAACTCTTCCTCACGGTCCATATCTAATTTTAGTAAGAGTCGGTTCATCGAAATAGAAAATTGATCAAGAATTCAGTTGGAATAAATTTACTACCATTTGTATTTCTTTTACTTTTACTTTGTATTCTTTTTACTTTCGAAATACAAACACGGAAATAATTGAAATATTTGTTTGATTGAAAGAGTATTCTTCATATATATTATTCATAAACTATATTACTACACGAAAACCCAAGAGAATTTTGAAATGCAGATATTTTTTTATTTCTATTTCAATTTAAAAATTGAATTTTAAATTGAAATAGTGTTGAAATAATGAAATTTCAACTAAAAAAAGCTTTTCAGAACTGAACGATTTATAAAAAAAATGGATACAGTTTAATTCCTAAACTCCATTACAATTAGTAGTACTTCTAGAGTCCACTTCTTCCCCATACTACGAGTGAAAGGGAAAATGTAAAGACTACCATTAAAGCAGCCCAAGCGAGATTTACTATATCCATGTGAATTATGTCCCCTATCTATGAAGGAATTCTTGAATTATTGTTCACTAAT